GCTAGCGTAGCTTAACACAAAGCATAACACTGAAGATGTTAAGATGGGCCCTAAGAAGCTCCGCATGCACAAAGGCATGGTCCTGACCTTATTATCAGCTCTAGCCCAACTTACACATGCAAGTCTCCGCAGTCCCGTGAGTATGCCCTCAATCCCCCGCCCGGGGACAAGGAGCGGGCATCAGGCACAATTTTTAGCCCAAGACGCCTAGCCAAGCCACACCCCCAAGGGAATTCAGCAGTGATAGACATTAAGCCATAAGTGAAAACTTGACTCAGTCAGGGCTAAGAGGGCCGGTAAAACTCGTGCCAGCCACCGCGGTTAAACGAGAGGCCCTAGTTGATACTATTACGGCGTAAAGGGTGGTTAAGGAAGGAAACAATAATAAAGCCAAATGGCCCTTTGGCCGTCATACGCTTCTAGGTGTCCGAAGCCCAACCCCACGAAAGTAGCTTTAATAAGACCCACCTGACCCCACGAAAGCTGAGAAACAAACTGGGATTAGATACCCCACTATGCTCAGCCATAAACCCAGACGTCGAATTACAATTAGACGTCCGCCAGGGTACTACGAGCATTAGCTTGAAACCCAAAGGACCTGACGGTGCCTTAGACCCCCCTAGAGGAGCCTGTTCTAGAACCGATAACCCCCGTTAAACCTCACCACTTCTAGCCACCCCAGCCTATATACCGCCGTCGCCAGCTTACCCTGTGAAGGTAATAAAAGTAAGCAAAATGGGCACAACCCAGAACGTCAGGTCGAGGTGTAGCGCACGAAGCGGGAAGAAATGGGCTACATTTTCTATCACAGAACACTACGGATATGCAACATGAAATAGTGCTTGAAGGAGGATTTAGTAGTAAAAAGGAAGCAGAGTGCCCTTTTGAACCCGGCTCTAAGGCGCGTACACACCGCCCGTCACTCTCCCCTGTCAACACGCATTAAAAATACATAATATCAAAGCACTGACAAGGGGAGGCAAGTCGTAACATGGTAAGTGTACCGGAAGGTGCACTTGGCTTAAACCCAGGGCGTGGCTGAGTTAGTTAAGCATCTCACTTACACCGAGAAGACATCCATGCAAATTGGATCACCCTGAGCCAAACAGCTAGCTTAATCACTAATTTTAACCCAACAATGTTTATAAAAAAACATAGCCCACCCCTAAAAATTAAACCATTTTTTTACCTGAGTATGGGAGACAGAAAAGGTTCGCCCAATAGCAATAGAGAAAGTACCGCAAGGGAAAGCTGAAAGAGAAATGAAATAACCCATATAAGCACTAAAAAACAAAGATTAAACCTTGTACCTTTTGCATCATGATTTAGTAAGTACACCCAAGCAAAGAGACCTTTAGTTTGAAACCCCGAAACCAGGTGAGCTACCCCGAGACAGCCTATATAAATTAGGGCTAACCCGTCTCTGTGGCAAAAGAGTGGGAAGAGCTCCGGGTAGAAGTGACAGACCTACCGAACCTGGTGATAGCTGGTTGCCTGAGAAATGGATAGAAGTTCAGCCCCGCGTACCCCAAACCAAGGCCCCACACCTAAGGTAATTTAAGGGAAACATGCGGGAGTTAGTTAAAGGGGGTACAGCCCCTCTAACAAAGGATACAACCTTAACAGGAGGATAAAGATCACAATATTTAAAACAAACTGTTTTAGTGGGCCTAAAAGCAGCCATCTAAACAGAAAGCGTTAAAGCTCAGACAGAGTAAAGTTTATTATACCGATAAAACATCTTACTCCCCTAAAGATATCAGGCTATCCCATGCTCGCATGGAAGAAATTATGCTAAAATGAGTAACAAGAAGACCTGTTCTTCTCCAAGCACAAGTGTAAACCAGATCGGACAAACCACTGGAAAATAACGAACTCAACCCAAGAGAGCATTGTGAACAATATAAAAACCAAGAAAAACTCACAACCAACTAATCGTTAACCCCACACTGGAGTGCTATTTTTAAAGGAAAGACTAAAAGAAAGGGAAGGAACTCGGCAAACACAAGCCTCGCCTGTTTACCAAAAACATCGCCTCCTGCAACTAGATTAAGTATAGGAGGTCCAGCCTGCCCAGTGACTACGGGTTCAACGGCCGCGGTATTTTGACCGTGCAAAGGTAGCGCAATCACTTGTCTTTTAAATAGAGACCTGTATGAATGGCCAAACGAGGGCTTAACTGTCTCCCCCTTCCAGTCAGTGAAATTGATCTATCCGTGCAGAAGCGGGTATAATAATACAAGACGAGAAGACCCTTTGGAGCTTAAGGTACAAAATTTAACCACGTTAAACAACTCGACAAAAAGCAAGAACTTAGTGGAGTATAAAATTTTACCTTCGGTTGGGGCGACCACGGAGGAAAAACAAGCCTCCGAGTGGAATGGGATAAATCCCTAAAACCAAGAGAAACATCTCTAAGCCGCAGAACATCTGACCAATAATGATCCGGCCTCATAGCCGATCAACGAACCAAGTTACCCTAGGGATAACAGCGCAATCCTCTCCCAGAGTCCATATCGACGAGGGGGTTTACGACCTCGATGTTGGATCAGGACATCCTAATGGTGCAGCCGCTATTAAGGGTTCGTTTGTTCAACGATTAAAGTCCTACGTGATCTGAGTTCAGACCGGAGCAATCCAGGTCAGTTTCTATCTGTAACGCTACTTTTCCTAGTACGAAAGGATCGGAAAAGAGGGGCCCATACTTAAAGCACGCCCCACCCCTAATTAATGAAAACAAATAAATTAGATAAAGGGAGGGCCAAACCCCTGCCGCCCAAAATAAGGGCATACTGGGGTGGCAGAGCATGGTAAATTGCGAAAGGCCTAAGCCCTTTATACCAGAGGTTCAAATCCTCTTCCCAGTTTATGCTAAACACTTTAATAAACCACTTAATTAACCCCTTAGCCTATATTGTACCGGTCCTATTAGCGGTAGCCTTCCTGACACTACTTGAACGAAAAGTTCTGGGATATATACAATTACGAAAAGGCCCTAACGTAGTAGGACCTTACGGACTACTACAGCCCATTGCCGACGGGGTAAAACTCTTTATTAAAGAACCCGTCCGACCCTCCACATCATCCCCCTTTTTATTTTTAGCAACCCCCATCCTTGCACTAACCCTTGCCATAACACTATGAGCCCCCATACCAATACCCTACCCCATCATTGACCTAAACCTAGGAGTTCTCTTTATTTTAGCCCTCTCAAGCTTAGCAGTATACTCCATTCTAGGGTCAGGATGAGCATCAAATTCAAAATATGCACTAATTGGAGCCCTCCGAGCGGTGGCCCAAACAATTTCATATGAAGTAAGCCTGGGACTTATTCTCCTCTCAGTCATTATTTTCTCAGGGGGCTATACCCTTCAGACATTTAATACAGCCCAAGAAAGTATTTGACTTTTAGCCCCAGCTTGACCCCTGGCAGCCATATGATATATTTCAACCCTCGCCGAAACAAACCGAGCACCATTTGACCTAACAGAGGGGGAATCAGAGCTAGTGTCTGGCTTCAATGTAGAATACGCAGGGGGACCATTTGCCCTATTTTTCCTGGCTGAGTACGCCAACATTCTCATAATAAATACCCTGTCAGCCGTACTATTCCTGGGGTCTTCCCACTTCCCCAACATACCTGAATTAACAACAATTAGCCTTATGGTTAAAGCCGCATTCCTCTCAGTCGTATTTTTATGAGTCCGGGCCTCCTACCCTCGATTCCGATATGATCAGCTTATACACCTCGTATGAAAAAACTTCCTACCATTAACACTAGCACTTGTACTATGACATGTGGCCCTACCAATCGCACTAGCAGGCCTTCCCCCACAACTATAGCTCAGGAACTGTGCCCGAATGCCCAAGGACCACTTTGATAGAGTGGCTTATAGGGGTTAAAATCCCCTCGGTTCTTAGAAAGAAGGGGGTCGAACCCATGCCCAAGAGATCAAAACTCTTAGTGCTTCCTCTACACCACTTTCTAAGATGGGGTCAGCTAATAAAGCTTTCGGGCCCATACCCCGAACATGACGGTTAAAGTCCCTCCTCCATCAATGAATCCCTACGTACTAATAATTCTATTATCCAGCCTGGGATTAGGCACCACCCTAACTTTTGCTAGCTCCCACTGGCTATTAGCTTGAATAGGGCTAGAAATTAATACCTTGGCAATTGTACCACTAATGGCGCAGCATCACCACCCACGAGCGGTAGAGGCTACCACAAAATATTTCTTAACCCAAGCGACAGCAGCAGCAATAATCCTGTTTGCAAGTACAACAAATGCATGAATCACGGGAGAGTGAGACATAAACAATATGTCAAGCCCTATTGCCAGCACTATGGTTATTACCGCCTTAGCACTTAAAATTGGACTTGCCCCAATACACTTCTGAATACCAGAAGTCCTACAAGGGTTAGACCTACTAACAGGCCTAATCCTATCAACTTGACAAAAGCTAGCACCCCTGGCCCTTATTATCCAAACATCTCAAACCATCGACCCCCTTCTACTAACCTCTTTAGGACTTATGTCCACACTGGTGGGGGGATGAGGCGGATTAAACCAAACTCAGCTGCGGAAGATTTTGGCCTACTCCTCTATTGCCCATATGGGGTGAATAATTATTGTACTACAGTATGCCCCACAACTAACACTCCTTGCATTAGGGACCTACATCTTCATGACCTCCGCAGCATTTCTGACCCTAAAAATATCCTCAGCCACGAAAATTAATACCCTCGCAATAACCTGATCGAATAGCCCGATCCTGACAGCAACTACAGCCCTTGTTTTATTATCATTAGGCGGATTACCACCACTAACAGGATTTATACCAAAATGATTAATTCTTCAAGAACTAACGAAACAGGGCCTCCCGACCACCGCCACAATCATAGCCCTAGCAGCCCTACTTAGCCTTTATTTTTATCTCCGACTATGCTATGCAATAACACTAACAATCTCCCCGAACACAACAAACTCATCTACACCCTGACGAATGAAAACGACTCAAACCTCTCTCCCCCTTACTATCTCGACCACAATTGCACTAGGTCTTCTACCTGTGACTCCGGCTATTTTAATACTGGCCACTTAAGGGACTTAGGATAGCACCAGACCAAGAGCCTTCAAAGCTCTAAGCAGAAGTGAAAATCTTCTAGTCCCTGGATAAGACCTACAAGACTCTATCTTGCACCTTCTGATTGCAAATCAAATGTTTTTGTTAAACTAAGGCCTTACTAGATGGGAAGGCCTCGATCCTACAAACTCTTAGTTAACAGCTAAGCGCTCAAGCCAGCGAGCATCCATCTACTTTTCCCGCCGTTGGCCTAAAAGGCGGGAAAAGCCCCGGCAGAGTATTACTCTACGTCTCTGGATTTGCAATCCAACATGTTTCTTCACCACGGGGCTGGTGATAGGAAGAGGACTTACACCTCTGTCTTCGGGGCTACAACCCACCGCCTGGTACTCGGCTACCCTACCTGTGGCAATTACGCGCTGATTCTTTTCTACAAATCACAAAGACATTGGTACCCTCTATCTTGTATTTGGTGCCTGAGCTGGAATAGTGGGGACTGCTCTAAGCCTTCTTATTCGAGCCGAACTTAGTCAACCCGGATCACTTCTAGGCGATGATCAAATTTATAATGTTATTGTTACTGCCCACGCCTTTGTAATAATTTTCTTTATAGTAATACCAATTCTCATCGGGGGATTTGGAAACTGACTGGTACCACTAATGATTGGGGCACCTGACATGGCATTCCCACGAATAAACAACATAAGCTTCTGACTTCTCCCCCCATCATTTCTTCTATTGCTAGCCTCCTCTGGCGTTGAGGCCGGAGCGGGAACAGGATGAACAGTCTACCCACCACTCGCAGGTAATCTTGCCCACGCAGGAGCATCCGTAGACCTTACAATTTTTTCACTTCACTTAGCAGGTGTCTCATCAATTCTAGGGGCAATTAACTTTATTACCACCACTATTAACATGAAACCTCCAGCCATCTCCCAGTATCAAACACCTCTATTCGTGTGAGCTGTACTAGTAACAGCTGTACTACTGCTTCTCTCACTGCCAGTCCTAGCCGCCGGAATTACAATACTTCTTACAGATCGAAATCTTAACACCACATTCTTCGACCCGGCAGGGGGAGGAGACCCAATCCTGTATCAACATCTGTTCTGATTCTTCGGCCACCCCGAAGTATACATTCTTATTTTACCCGGATTTGGGATCATTTCGCACGTTGTAGCCTACTACGCTGGCAAAAAAGAACCATTCGGGTACATAGGAATGGTTTGAGCTATGATAGCTATCGGCCTCCTTGGTTTTATTGTCTGAGCCCACCACATGTTTACTGTCGGAATAGATGTAGACACCCGTGCTTACTTCACATCTGCAACAATAATTATTGCCATCCCAACCGGTGTAAAAGTATTCAGCTGGCTCGCCACATTGCACGGCGGCTCTATTAAATGAGAGACACCCATGCTATGAGCCCTGGGGTTCATTTTCCTTTTTACGGTGGGGGGACTAACAGGAATTGTGTTAGCTAACTCATCGCTAGATATTGTACTTCACGACACATACTATGTAGTTGCACATTTCCACTATGTACTGTCAATAGGTGCCGTATTTGCCATTATAGCAGCCTTTGTACACTGATTCCCGCTATTTTCAGGGTATACCTTAAATGACACCTGAACAAAAATCCACTTTGGTGTAATATTTATTGGTGTAAACCTAACATTCTTCCCCCAACACTTCCTAGGCCTAGCCGGGATGCCACGACGATATTCTGACTACCCCGACGCCTACGCCCTGTGAAACACAGTGTCATCTATCGGGTCCCTTATCTCCCTGGTCGCAGTAATTATATTCCTATTTATCCTTTGAGAAGCCTTTGCTGCCAAACGGGAAGTCTCCTCAGTAGAACTAACCATAACAAACGTAGAATGACTTCACGGCTGCCCTCCACCATACCACACATTTGAAGAGCCAGCATTTGTCCGAGTTCAATCAAACTAACGAGAAAGGGAGGAATTGAACCCCCATGTACTGGTTTCAAGCCAGTCACATAACCACTCTGTCACTTTCTTCTAAAGACATTAGTAAAATGCAAATTACACCACCTTGTCAAGGTGGTATTACAGGTTAAATCCCTGTATGTCTTAAGCCTTAGGCTTAATGGCACATCCCACACAACTAGGATTCCAAGACGCGGCATCACCCGTTATAGAAGAACTTCTCCACTTCCACGACCATGCCCTAATAATTGTGTTTTTAATCAGCACTTTAGTATTATACATTATTATTGCAATGGTTTCTACTAAACTCACCAACAAATATATCCTGGACTCCCAAGAAATCGAAATTGTTTGAACCGTTTTACCAGCTGTAATCCTAGTTTTGATTGCTCTACCATCCCTTCGAATTCTATATCTTATAGACGAAATTAATGACCCCCACCTAACAATTAAAGCCATAGGACACCAGTGATACTGAAGCTACGAATATACAGACTATGAAGACCTAGGCTTTGACTCCTATATAATCCCAACTCAAGACCTCACACCAGGTCAGTTCCGACTACTAGAAACTGACCACCGAATAGTAGTTCCGATGGAATCACCAATTCGTGTATTAGTATCTGCTGAAGACGTACTTCACTCTTGGGCCGTACCTTCTCTAGGTGTAAAAATGGACGCAGTACCCGGACGACTAAATCAAACTGCCTTCATTGCCTCACGACCAGGGGTGTTCTACGGACAATGCTCTGAAATCTGCGGGGCTAATCACAGCTTTATACCAATCGTAGTTGAAGCCGTCCCACTAGAACACTTTGAAAGCTGATCCTCACTAATACTAGAAGACGCCTCACTAGAAAGCTAATTATTGGACAAAGCGTTGGCCTTTTAAGCCAAAGTTTGGTGACTACCGACCACCTCTAGTGAAATGCCCCAATTAAACCCCAACCCGTGATTCGCCATTCTAGTATTTTCATGAATCATCTTTCTCACCATTATCCCGACTAAAATCTTAAACCACACAACACCCAACGAACCCGCCCCAATAAGCGAAGAAAAACACAAAACTGAGCCTTGAGACTGACCATGATAATGAGCTTTTTTGACCAATTTGCAAGCCCCTCTTTCCTAGGAGTCCCCCTTATTGCCGTTGCAATCGCACTGCCATGAATCTTATTCCCAACTCCCCCATCTCGGTGATTAAACAATCGACTCATCACCCTTCAAACATGATTCATCAACCGTTTCACCAACCAACTTCTACTGCCCCTAAATGTAGGAGGACATAAGTGGGCCTTACTATTTGCCTCCCTAATAGTATTCCTCATTACTATTAATATGCTCGGCCTTCTCCCGTACACCTTTACACCCACCACCCAATTGTCACTAAATATAGGATTTGCCGTACCACTATGGCTTGCTACAGTGATCATTGGCATGCGTAATCAACCAACAGTAGCCCTTGGCCATCTTCTACCAGAAGGTACCCCAGTCCCACTAATCCCAGTACTAATTATTATCGAAACAATTAGCCTATTCATTCGACCCCTAGCCCTTGGGGTACGACTTACAGCTAATTTAACTGCGGGCCACCTATTAATTCAACTTATTGCCACAGCAGTATTTGTGTTACTTCCCATGATACCAACAGTGGCGATTCTGACGGCCGCCGTCCTATTCCTCCTGACACTTCTAGAAGTTGCAGTCGCAATAATCCAGGCCTATGTATTTGTACTTCTACTAAGCCTCTACCTGCAAGAAAACGTTTAATGGCACACCAAGCACATGCATTTCATATGGTTGATCCCAGCCCATGACCACTAACCGGAGCCGTAGGCGCCCTATTAATAACATCCGGCCTAGCAATCTGGTTTCACTTCCACTCAACAACACTAATAACCCTTGGACTAATTCTCCTGCTTCTTACAATATTCCAATGATGACGTGATATTATCCGGGAAGGGACCTTCCAAGGACACCACACGCCACCAGTACAAAAAGGCCTGCGCTACGGTATAATTCTATTTATCACCTCAGAAGTTTTCTTTTTCCTAGGGTTTTTCTGAGCTTTTTACCACTCAAGCCTAGCACCGACCCCTGAACTTGGGGGATGCTGACCGCCCACAGGAATCACTACACTAGACCCATTTGAAGTCCCCCTCCTTAATACAGCAGTTCTGCTAGCATCTGGTGTAACAGTTACATGAGCCCACCACAGCATTATAGAAGGAGAACGAAAACAAGCCATTCAATCCCTCGGGCTTACAATTCTTCTAGGACTATACTTCACCGCGCTACAAGCCATAGAATACTATGAAGCCCCCTTCACAATCGCAGATGGGGTATACGGGTCCACATTCTTTGTAGCTACAGGATTCCACGGGCTTCATGTAATTATTGGATCATCCTTCTTGGCCGTCTGCCTCCTTCGCCAAATCCAGTACCACTTCACATCTGAACACCACTTCGGCTTCGAAGCCGCTGCCTGATACTGACACTTTGTCGACGTAGTCTGACTATTCCTTTACGTATCCATCTACTGATGAGGCTCATATCTTTCTAGTATTTAAATTAGTACAAGTGACTTCCAATCACTTAGTCTTGGTTAAACCCCAGGGAAAGATAATGAATTTAATCACAACTATTCTTATTATTACAATGGCCCTATCCTCAATTCTAGCAATCGTATCATTTTGACTCCCCCAGATAAACCCAGATGCAGAAAAACTTTCCCCCTACGAATGCGGATTCGACCCCTTAGGATCAGCCCGATTACCCTTCTCTCTGCGATTCTTCCTAGTCGCCATCCTATTTCTTCTATTTGATTTAGAAATTGCCCTTCTTCTCCCCCTTCCTTGAGGTGACCAACTTCACAACCCCACAGGAACATTCTTTTGAGCAACTACAGTTCTTATTCTTCTGACCTTAGGGTTAATTTACGAATGAACCCAAGGGGGCCTAGAATGAGCAGAATAAGGGAGTTAGTCCAAAAAAGACCTCTGATTTCGGCTCAGAAAATTATGGTTTAAGTCCATGACCCCCTTATGACACCAGTACATTTCAGCTTCAGTTCAGCATTCATTCTAGGACTAATAGGACTAGCATTTCACCGCACCCACCTGCTCTCCGCACTTCTATGCTTAGAAGGTATAATACTATCCCTGTTTATTGCACTAGCCCTATGAACACTACAATTCGAATCTACAAGCTTCTCCACCGCCCCTATGCTTTTATTAGCTTTCTCCGCCTGCGAAGCGAGTACGGGCCTCGCACTTCTAGTAGCCACAGCTCGAACCCACGGGACTGATCGCCTACAAAACCTCAACCTCCTACAATGCTAAAAGTACTAATCCCCACAATAATACTATTCCCAACAATCTGATTAGTCTCTCCAAAATGACTGTGGGCAGGGACAGTCACCCACAGCCTATCGATTGCCCTTGTTAGCCTTACGTGACTAAAATGAACATCAGAAACCGGCTGAGCCGTATCCAACTCATACCTAGGCACAGACCCACTATCAACACCCCTATTAGTATTAACATGTTGACTACTACCACTAATAATTCTAGCCAGCCAAAATCACATTAACCCAGAGCCCGTCAACCGACAACGTCTCTACACTACTCTGCTCGCCTCACTACAAACCTTCTTAATTATAGCATTCGGGGCCACAGAAATCATTATATTTTATATTATGTTTGAAGCCACACTCATTCCAACCCTAATTATTATCACCCGGTGAGGGAACCAAACTGAACGGCTAAATGCAGGAACCTACTTTTTATTCTACACACTCGCAGGTTCTCTGCCCCTCCTGGTCGCACTACTTCTACTTCAACAATCTACAGGGACCCTGTCTATACTTGTAATTCAATATTCTCAACCACTTCTACTAGACTCCTGAGGACATAAAATTTGATGGGCGGGCTGTCTTATTGCATTTCTAGTAAAAATACCGCTGTATGGCGTTCACCTATGGCTCCCAAAGGCGCACGTAGAAGCCCCTGTTGCAGGATCTATGGTACTAGCAGCAGTCTTATTAAAATTAGGGGGATACGGAATAATACGGATAATAATTATACTAGACCCCCTCTCAAAAGAGTTAGTCTACCCATTTATTATTTTAGCACTCTGAGGAATTATTATAACAGGGTCTATTTGTCTACGACAGACAGATCTTAAGTCACTAATCGCCTACTCATCCGTCAGCCACATGGGCCTTGTAGCAGGGGGCATTTTAATTCAAACCCCGTGGGGATTTTCAGGGGCAATTATTCTAATGATCGCCCACGGCCTAGTATCTTCAATATTGTTCTGCTTAGCTAACACAGCATACGAACGGACCCACAGCCGAACTATAATTTTAGCCCGAGGACTACAACTAATCTTCCCCCTGACAGCAGTTTGATGATTCATTGCTAACCTGGCCAACCTGGCACTCCCCCCTCTACCCAACCTGATAGGAGAACTAATAATTATCACAACCCTATTTAACTGATCCCCATGAACTATTGCCCTGACAGGGGCAGGCACCCTGATTACAGCGGGCTACTCACTATACATGTTCTTAATATCTCAACGAGGCCCAACACCAAGTCACATTATAAAACTTCAACCCTTCCACACCCGAGAACACTTACTAATAGCCCTTCACCTAGTCCCCGTAATTCTTCTTGTGGCAAAACCAGAACTAATGTGAGGTTGATGCTACTAGTAAGTATAGTTTAACTAAAATATTAGATTGTGATTCTAAAGACAGGAGTTAAAATCCCCTTACTCACCAAGGAAGGACAGAAATCAATAAGTACTGCTAATCCTTATGCACCGCGGTTAAAATCCGCGGCTTCCTCACGCTTCTGAAGGATAACAGCTCATCCGTTGGTCTTAGGAACCAAAAACTCTTGGTGCAAATCCAAGTGGAAGCTATGAACCCAACAACACTAATTATATCCTCCTCGCTTATTTTAGTTATCACAATTCTTATTATCCCCCTACTAACAACACTGAGCCCTGAGCCGCGCAAAGTGGACTGAGCAAACACACATGTGAAAACCGCTGTCAGCACCGCATTTTTCATTAGCCTACTGCCACTAATAATATTTCTGGACCAAGGACTAGAAAGTGTTACCACAAACTGACACTGAATAAATACACACATATTTGACACGAATATTAGCTTTAAATTCGACCACTACTCTCTTATTTTCACGCCCATTGCTCTCTACGTCACCTGGTCTATTTTAGAGTTTGCATTGTGATATATGCACTCGGACCCCAACATAAACCGATTCTTTAAATATTTACTGCTATTTCTAGTAGCAATAATCACACTTGTTACTGCCAACAACATATTTCAACTATTTATTGGCTGAGAGGGGGTTGGAATTATGTCCTTTCTACTGATTGGGTGATGATACGGACGGGCAGACGCTAATACAGCAGCCCTCCAAGCTGTAATCTACAACCGCGTAGGCGATATCGGACTAATCTTAAGCATAGCATGGTTTGCAATAAATCTTAATTCTTGAGAAATCCAACAAATCTTCTTTCTATCAAAGAATTTTGATATAACAATCCCTCTAATGGGACTTATCCTAGCAGCAACCGGGAAGTCGGCCCAATTTGGCCTACACCCCTGGCTCCCATCTGCCATGGAGGGCCCCACACCAGTATCTGCCCTACTCCATTCTAGCACTATGGTTGTGGCTGGGATCTTTTTATTAATCCGTCTCCACCCCCTTATAGAAAATAATCAAACTGCACTGACAATTTGCCTATGCTTAGGAGCCCTTACCACCCTATTTACAGCCACCTGCGCCCTAACCCAAAATGATATTAAAAAAATTGTAGCTTTCTCAACATCCAGCCAATTAGGCCTAATAATAGTCACAATTGGCCTAAACCAACCACAACTGGCATTCCTTCACATCTGTACTCACGCCTTCTTCAAAGCTATATTATTCTTGTGCTCAGGATCAATTATCCACAGCCTTAATGACGAACAAGACATCCGCAAAATAGGGGGCCTTCACAATCTCATGCCGGCCACTTCAACCTATCTCACAATTGGCAGCCTAGCATTAACAGGCACCCCCTTCCTTGCAGGCTTCTTTTCTAAAGATGCCATTATTGAGGCCCTCAACACCTCACACCTTAACGCCTGGGCCCTAACCCTTACACTTATTGCTACATCATTCACCGCAGTTTATAGCTTCCGAGTTGTTTTCTTTGTTACCATAGGATCCCCCCGATTCCTCCCACTATCCCCCATTAATGAAAACAACCCGTTAGTAATTAATCCTATCAAACGACTTGCCTGGGGAAGTATTATTGCAGGACTTATTATTACCTCCAACTTTTTACCTTCTAAAACACCTATCATAACAATACCTTTGGCCCTAAAAATAGCGGCCCTCACAGTTACAATTATTGGACTGCTAGTAGCCATAGAACTTACTGCCCTGACTAATAAACAAGTTAAAACTACCCCTACAATATCCTTACATAACTTCTCAAATATGTTAGGGTATTTCCCAGCACTAATTCACCGAATACCCCCAAAACTCAACCTCATCCTGGGCCAATCAGTAGCCAATAAACTTGACCAAACATGATTTGAAATATCTGGGCCAAAAGGGTTAACCTTAACCCAGACGATGATATCAAAAATTATAAGCGACATTCAACGAGGAATAATTAAAACATATCTAACCATTTTCCTTCTAACAATAACCTTAGCCATTCTTTTAACAATTATCTAGACTGCACGGAGAGTTCCACGGCTTAACCCCCGAGTTAGCTCTAACACAACAAGCAAAGTCAAAAGCAGAACCCAAGCACAAATGACTAACATTGTCCCCCCAAAGGAGTATATAACAGCTACCCCCCCAACGTCCCCCCGCAATATAGAGAACTCCTTTAACCCATCAATTATTACCCATGAGCCCTCATATCACCCCCCTCAAAAGATCCCGGCCATTAAGACTACCCCTAACAAATAAATTAACACATAGCCTGCAACAGAACGACTCCCCCAGGCCTCTGGAAAAGGCTCAGCAGCCAGAGCTGCCGAATAAGCAAATACTACCAGCATCCCGCCTAGATAGATTAAAAAAAGAACTAAGGACAAAAAAGACCCCCCAGAGCCAACTAAAATACCGCACCCAACCCCCGCTGCCACCACTAAACCTAAAGCAGCAAAATAAGGCGTTGGATTAGAAGCAACAGCAATTAAACCCACAATCAGAGCCACCAATAACATAAACATAAAATAGGTCATAATTCTTGCTCGGATTTTAACCGAGACCAATGACTTGAAGAACCACCGTTGTAGTTCAACTACAAGAACAATAATGGCAAGCCTACGAAAAACCCATCCTCTAATAAAAATCGCTAACGATGCACTAGTTGACCTACCAACCCCATCTAATATCTCAGTATGATGAAACTTCGGGTCCCTCCTAGGACTATGTTTAATCACACAGATTCTAACAGGGCTATTCCTAGCCATGCATTACACCTCAGACATTTCAACCGCATTTTCATCAGTCGCCCACATCTGCCGAGACGTAAACTACGGCTGACTTATTCGTAATCTTCATGCTAACGGAGCATCATTCTTTTTCATCTGTATTTATATACACGTTGCCCGAGGCCTATACTACGGGTCCTATCTCTATAAGGAAACCTGAAATATCGGTGTAGTGCTACTCCTATTAGTCATAATAACAGCCTTTGTCGGCTACGTCCTTCCATGAGGACAAATATCTTTCTGAGGAGCTACAGTAATTACAAATCTCCTTTCAGCAGTCCCCTATATAGGAGACACACTTGTTCAATGAATCTGAGGGGGCTTTTCGGTAGACAATGCAACACTAACACGATTCTTTGCATTCCACTTCTTATTGCCATTTATTATTGCCGCCGCAACGCTGCTACACCTGCTATTCCTCCACGAAACAGGATCAAACAACCCCGCCGGCCTAAATTCTGACGCCGATAAAATCTCCTTCCACCCCTATTTTTCATACAAAGACCTCCTTGGGTTTGTTATCATACTGCTAGCCCTAACATCACTGGCGCTATTCTCCCCAAACCTGCTAGGAGACCCAGACAATTTTACACCGGCCAACCCAATGGTAACCCCACCTCATATTAAGCCCGAGTGATATTTCCTATTTGCTTACGCCATCCTACGATCTATTCCAAATAAATTAGGAGGTGTTCTTGCCCTATTATTCTCTATTCTGATCCTAATAGTGGTCCCAATCCTGCACACTTCAAAACAACGAGGACTCACATTTCGCCCAATCACCCAATTTTTATTCTGAACACTTGTGGCAGACATACTAATTCTAACATGAATTGGAGGCATGCCTGTAGAACACCCATATGTCATTATTGGCCAAGTAGCATCAATTCTCTACTTTGCACTTTTCCTTGTGTTAGTCCCACTAGCAGGATGAGTAGAAAATAAAGCACTAAAATGAGCTTGCCCTAGTAGCTTAGTCTTAAAGCATCGGTCTTGTAATCCGAAGATCGGAGGTTAAATTCCCCCCTAGCGCCCAGAAAAGAGAGATTTTAACTCCCACCCCTGGCTCCCAAAGCCAGAATTCTAAATTAAACTATCTTCTGATAGTAACATGTATGTATTAGTACATATATGTATAATATTACATAATGTATTAGTACATACATATGTATTATCACCATTCATTTATTTTAACCTTAAAGCAAGTACTAACGTCTAAGAAGATCATAAACCAAATTATTAAAACTCAGAAATAATTTATTTTAACCCGGGAAATAGATTAATCCCTTAAACGTGGCACTCAAATTTTTCCTTGAATTACCCAGCTAAGATTTATCTTAAAATTATTAATGTAGTAAGAGACCACCAACTGGTTGATATAAATGCATACTATTAATGATAGAATCAGGGACACAAAATGTGGGGGTCGCACACTGTGAACTATTCCTGGTATCTGGTTCCTATTTCAGGTACATAATATTATTTACTCCACCCTCGGATAATTATACTGGCATCTGATTAATGGTGTAATTACATACTCCTCGTTACCCAACATGCCGGGCGTTCTTTTATATGCATAGGGTTCTCTTTTTTAGGTTTCCTTTCACTTTGCATTTCAGAGTGCAAGCGCAATTAACATATTAGGGTTGAACTATTCCTTGCACGAGTTGAAGTAGGTTAATTATTAAACGACATAACTTAAGAATTACATATTAATATCTCAAGTGCATAACATATACGTTACTTCTTCAACTTATCCTTATATATGCCCCCTTTTGGTTTTTGCGCGACAAACCCCCCTACCCCCTACGCTCAGCGAATCCTGCTATCCTTGTCAAACCCCGAAACCAAGGAAGGCCCGAGAGCGTGCCAGCTAACGAGTTGAAATATGGGTTAGCCATCCGCGTTGTATATATATACATGCACATTGCATTAATACACTACACAAATACCCCAAATTTTAGCCTAAAAACTTCTACTAAAAATTTTATGAGTTTCTCAATGCTAAAAAATGAAACATTTACAAC